GTGGAGCTTGGAGCGTGACTGACAGTTTGTTGTTTGTGGTTTGTGTTTTTGTTTGGTTTTTGAAGAGGGGCCGATTTATGGGTTAATTTTATATGGTTAACAATGATGTTTGGTTGTTTTTTTGTTAGCAGAAAATATAGAGGTGGGTTAATTGAAAATACGATGATGACAAATGATTTAGATAATGTAGGTATTTGTGGGTTTGTTGTTTGATAAAAAAAAATAAAAATCAAGATAAAAAAAAAAAAATGATGCGTAAAATGGATTTTAAATGACAGTTCCTACTAAATGATAAAATAATTGATATGTCCGGCAACCATTACACTATCTGTTGTCTAGAGGTAGGTAGCGCGCCCTCCATGAATGGGGTCAAAGTGCATCAGTGCCAAGTTTGCGACGACCTTATCCGTCAAACCATGACATTCTGGGTGTTAGGGGATTCATATGCTCGCCGGTCATGTGATGGACATGTCAAGAGGAAGATAACACCTGCTCTGCACTTGAAGGGTTTATTGAAGAGACGCTAAAAAAAACCAAGTGTAGGAGGTCGGTATGCCGAGGTAATGAGAATAGGGAGGAGTATTCAACCGACCACTTGTATCTGTGAAGAGCAAGTGAGAAGGAATGAAGGAGGTTATGTTCCTGAAGTTACAACCACTAGCGCAAAAGAGCAAGTTTAGGAGATGTATGCGCCTGCAGTGCAATAACTTGAAATGTATATATAACGTTGAGTAGCTCGGTTCTCGTGAGAAGCGCGATCAATAGATAACCATGTACTCTGGCTTGGGTGTTCTTGAAGGCTGTTGGAGGAGAATAGTACCTAGGAGGTGGGCGAATCCTGTTGACTAGGGGAATTCAAAGGTGTGCTGGGACATTCCTCGTTCTCTAGGTTGGGTGTTATGTATAGTTGATAAGTTCCTGGTATCTGGGTAACGCTTGCTGCTTGGCTGTAGGTAGGAACACTTGGGCTATATGGTACCTGAAACAAGAATGTGCCTGGTGGATGATATGGCCGAATGAGGTCCGTTTTGGAGATAATGTTTGGGTTTATGGTGGAAGAGCATGACATGTAATGTGGATTATCCTACATCTCATGAGCTGTCTGATGGGGCAAAGAGTGTGATGCATTCTATACATACCCTAGAATTAAAGAAGAAAACCCGCTGGGGGGGGAAGGGGGGGGGCGGAGTAAGGGATGATCTAGGCGTTCCTGTAGTTAAATTTTATAACAACGGCTTTTCAGGCCGTAGATCTTGGAGAAAGGCCGAGTGGGAATTTATGATAGAGTTTGTTTTGTTTCTAGGGGTGTGTTTTGTTTTAGGGGGGTTGGCGGTTGCATCTAATCCTTCTCCTTATTATGGGGTGTTGGGGTTGGTTGTAGCAGCAGTTGCGGGGTGTGGTTGGTTGGTGAGTTTGGGGGTTTCTTTTGTCTCCTTGGTGCTTGTTATGGTATATTTAGGGGGGATGCTGGTGGTGTTTGTTTATTCGGTGTCGCTGGCGGCGGATCCTTATCCGGAGGCTTGGGGAAGTTGGGGTGTTGTTGGATATGGTTTTGGGATGGGGTTGGTTGTGGTAGTGGGGCTTGCTATAGGTGGGGCTTTGGAGTTGTTGGTGGATGAGGGGACGGTGAATAATGGGGGTTTGCTGTCAGTTCGGTTGGATTTTAGCGGCGCGGCCGCATTTTATTCGGAGGGAGTGGGATTGCTTTTAATTGGGGGGTGAGGGTTGTTGTTGACTTTGTTTGTGGTATTGGAGCTCGTGCGGGGGTTGTCTCGGGGGGCGATTCGGGCTGTTTAGTGGGAGGGTCAGGAAGTAGTTTAGTTGAAAATGCCAGCTTTGGGAGTTGGAGAGGAGGGTTTGAGTCCTTTCTTCCTGAGGTGGGTAACTCTAAGAAGGGGTTTAGTCTTCAATCTTTGGTTTACAAGACCAATGTTTTTATAAACTATTAGAGTATATTAGAGTTTGAGTATTTTATTCTCCAGGGCAGCTGCGAGGGGGAATAGGACTAGGATGATTGTGAAGTATGAGAGTGAGGCTAGTTGGCCGATGATGATGAATGGGTGTTCTACTGGCTGGCTGCCTACTCAAGTTAGGATTAGGACGTTGGCGACTAGGGCTCAGAATAGGATTTGTGATAGGGGGCGGAAGGTTATTGATCGTAGTTTTGATGTGTGTAGGAGTGGGATGAGGAATAGAACTAGGATCGAGGCGGCTAGGGCTAGTACGCCTCCTAATTTGTTTGGGATAGATCGAAGGATGGCGTAGGCAAATAGGAAGTATCATTCGGGTTTGATGTGTGGAGGGGTGACTAGCGGGTTGGCTGGGGTGAAATTTTCTGGGTCTCCTAGGAGATTGGGGGAGAATAGGGCTAGTGAGACGAGCAGGGAAAGTATTAGGACAAATCCTAGGATGTCTTTGATGGTGTAGTAAGGGTGGAAGGGGATTTTGTCGCAGTCTGATGGGATGCCTAGTGGGTTGTTTGATCCTGTTTCGTGGAGGAGGGTTAGATGGACGACGGTGAGTCCTACGATGACGAAAGGGAGGAGGAAGTGAAGGGCGAAGAATCGGGTTAGTGTTGGGTTGTCGACGGAGAATCCTCCTCAAGCTCATTCGACTAGTGTATGTCCGATGTAGGGAATGGCGGAGAGTAGGTTTGTGATTACGGTAGCGCCTCAGAATGATATTTGTCCTCATGGTAGGACGTATCCGACGAACGCAGTTGCTATTAGGGTTAGGAGAAGGACGACTCCGACGTTTCAGGTCTCTTTGTTTAGGTATGAACCGTAATAGAGGCCTCGGCCGATGTGTAGGTAGATGCAGATGAAGAAGAAGGAGGCTCCGTTTGCATGTAGATTGCGGATGAGTCAGCCGAATTGTACGTCTCGGCATATGTGGGCTACGGAGGAGAAGGCCAGGTTGGTGTCTGCCGTATAGTGTATGGCTAGCAGGAGGCCTGTGACAATTTGTGTAATTAAGCAAACGCCTAGAAGAGATCCGAAGTTTCATCATGTTGAGATGTTTGATGGAGCTGGGAGGTCGATTAAGGCGTCGTTGATGATTTTGAGGATTTGGTGGTTTTTACGAATGTTGGGGGCCATTGGTTGTTTCTGAGTGTGGATATGAGGATGATGAGAATGGATAGGGCGAATGATCCTAGGTAGGCTTTGGTTAGGCCTGAGTGAAGGGTAGTGGCGGTTTTGGTTGCTGCTAGTTGTAGGCTGGCTAATCCTTCTGGGCCTAGTATTTTGTATCAGGATAAGTCAATTAAATGGGAGGCGATGTTTTGTCCTCCTTTGAGGAAGTTAGTCATGCTTAGGCGGTGGGTTAGGGGGTTGAAATATCCTAAGGAGGTAGAGAAGTTCGAGAAGGGGGTTTGTTTTGTGAGGATGAGTGTTTGGGCTATTTTTGTAATTTCTAGGGCTAGGGCGATTCCTAGAGCTGTTACGATTAGGGCAGTTATTTTAATATGGAGTGGTATAGTTATCGGGGGAGTTTTTGTTGGGATGATAAATGAGGTAATGAGGAAGCCTGCTAGGATGCTTCCTAGCGCAAGGCGGGTGATGGGGGAAATTACTGCGGGGTTGTTTTCATTTATTGGGGTTAAGGGTGAGATTCGAACGAAGCCGGTCTGTACTAGTATGGTTATGCGGATTGTGTATACTGCGGTGAATGATGTGGCTAGGAGGGTTAGGACCAGGGCTCAGGTGTTTAGGTAGGATGTGTTGAGGCTTTCGATGATTTGGTCTTTTGAGTAAAATCCTGCTAGGAATGGAGTTCCTATTAGGGCGAGGTTACCGATTGTAAAGCATGCGGTTGTTGTGGGGAGTATTTTTTGGAGTCCTCCTATTTTTCGGATGTCTTGTTCACCGTTTAGGCTGTGGATGATAGAGCCTGAGCACAGGAAGAGCATGGCTTTGAAGAATGCGTGGGTAGAGATATGGAGGAAGGCTAATTCGGGTAAGTTTAATCCGATTGTAACTATTATTAGGCCTAGTTGGCTGGAGGTGGAGAAGGCAATGATTTTTTTAATGTCGTTCTGGGTTAGAGCACATGTGGCTGCGAATAGGGTGGAGATGGCTCCTAGGCAGAGGCACAGGGTTAGAGCGGTTTGGTTGTTGTTGAATAGTGGATGGGTTCGGATGAGTAGGAAGATCCCTGCGACTACTATTGTGCTGGAATGGAGTAGGGCAGATACGGGGGTTGGCCCTTCTATTGCAGCTGGGAGTCATGGGTGTAAGCCAAATTGGGCGGATTTTCCGGTTGCGGCTAGGATGAGGCCTAGTAGGGGCAATGTGGGGGTTTGGGAAGGGGTAGGAAGTTGTTGGATTTCTCAGGTGTTTATGGTGGAGGCAAGTCATGCTATACATAGGATGAGGCCGATGTCACCGATCCGGTTGTAGAGAATGGCCTGCAGGGCAGCAGTATTAGCTTCCGCCCGGCCGTATCATCAGCTGATTAGGAGGAAAGATATAATTCCGACCCCCTCTCAGCCAATGAATAGGACAAATAGGTTGTTGGCGATGATTAGGATGAGCATGGCAATTAGGAAATATAGGAGATAGGTGAAGAATTTTGTGATGTAAGGGTCTGATGCTATGTATCATGTTGCGAATTGTAGGATGGATCATGATACGAATAGTGCGATAGGGAAGAAGGTGAGTGTGTAGAAGTCCATTTTTAAGCTAATTGGGATTTTAAAGGTTATGATGAATTTTCATTCTCATAGGGAGATGAGGTTTTCTGTTCCTGAGTAAATGAAAATTGTTATGGGGATTAGGCTGATTAGAAATGAGGTTTTGACTGTGTTTGTGATTGTGTCGGGGGTGTTTTTGAGGTTATTAGATAGAAGTGGAAGTAGGATGGGGGTGGAGAGGGTTGTTAGGGTTAGGAGTATGAATGTGTTTAGGACTAGTGAGAGGTCCATTACTTTCACTTGGATTTGCACCAAGATGAGTGGCTCCTAAGACCATTGGATTACTATTATCCTTTGAAAGTAAGGAGACTGAGGCTTTACACTCAGATGCAAGAGTTAGCAGTTCTCGCTGGTTACACCTCTCCTCGGCAGGTAAGAAGGGTCTAACTTCTATTTTTAGAGTCACGGTCTAATGTTTTGGTTGAAACTATACTTGCATGCGGGGATGCCGGAGATCAGTTCAGGTTTGAAGATTAGTAGGGCTATTGGGATTATGTGAAGGGCCATGAGAAGGTGTTCTCGTGTGGAAGAGTTTTGGATTGATGTGATGTGAGATGGGAGGGTGCCTCGTTGCGTTATAATTAATATGTATAGGGTGTATGAGGCGGTGAGTAGGATGGCAGTTCCTGTTAGGATGATTGTTAGGGCGGATCAGTTGAAAAGTGCTACTACAATCGTTAGTTCTGCTATGAGGTTTGTTGTTGGGGGAAGGGCTATGTTTGTTAAGTTGGCTAATAGTCATCAGGTGGCTATAAGTGGTAAGAGGGGTTGGAGTCCTCGCGTGAGCAGGAGGATTCGGCTGTGGGTTCGTTCGTAGTTGGTGTTGGCTAGGCAGAATAGTATTGAGGAAGTTAATCCGTGTGAGATTATTAGGATTATTGCCCCTGAGAATGCTCATTGGGTTTGAATTATAGTTGCGGCTACGACTAGACCTATGTGACTGACGGATGAGTAAGCGATTAGTGATTTTAGGTCAATTTGGCGTAAGCAGATGGCGCTGGTTATTACTGCTCCTCATAAGGCTAGGGTGATGAATGGGTAGTGTAGGTTGTTTGATGTTGGGTTTACTAGGATTGTGATTCGTATAATGCCGTAGCCTCCGAGTTTTAGTAGTAGGGCTGCTAGTAGTATGGACCCGGCAATTGGGGCTTCTACATGGGCTTTGGGTAGTCATAGGTGTAGGCCATATAGGGGGGCTTTGACTATGAAGGCTAGTAGAAGAGCTAGGCTTGCAGCTAAGTTGGATCAGGAAGAGCCTAATGTTGGATGTGAAAGTTTGAGCATTGGCAGGTAGAGTGAGCCGATTTGGTTTTGTAGGTGGAGGATGGCAATTAATAATGGGAGTGAGCTAGCGAGAGTGTAGAATAGGAGGTAGATGCCGGCGTTCAGGCGTTCTGGCTGGCTTCCTCATCGTGTGATGAGGATTAGGGTGGGGATGAGGGTGGCCTCAAATGCGATGTAGAAGAGTATTAGTTCTGAGGCTGAGAATGCTAGGAGGATGGATAGTTGGGCTAAGATTAGTGTTGAGGCAAAGATTTGTTTGCGACTGACGGGTTCTTGTTCTAGGTGGTTTTGGCTTGCTATGATTATTAGGGGGAGGAGTCAGCAGGAGAGAACTAGTAGAGGAGAAGAGATTTGGTCGATTGATGTTCATGGGGTTAGGCTTTTATTTGGGTAGTATGTGGGTGAAAGTCATTGGAGGCTGAGAGTGGCGATTAGTAGGCTATACAGTGTGATGTTAGTTCATAGGTGTTTACGTGGGGAGAGGAGGGCTAGGGGGAGGAGTGCTGTAGTTGGGATGATGATTTTTAGCATTGTAGGAGGTTGAAGTTATGTAGATGGTCGGATCCGTGGGTGCGGGTTGAGGCTACTAGTAATGCTAGGCCTGTGCCTGCCTCGCAGGCGGAGAATGTTAGTATGAGGATAGGTAGGATAGTGGATACTGATGATTGGATTTGGATGGGTCATATGGCTAGGGCGACGTATATAGATAGTATTATGCTCTCTAAACATAGTAGAGCGGAGATTAGGTGGGTTCGGTGGAAGGCTAGGCCAAGGCTGCTTAGAGCAAAGGCTGCGTAGAAGCTTAGGTGAAGGTAGGACATAAAGAAAGTTATAGGGTAGGAGCTATAATCTGTTGAGTCGAAATCAACTGTCTTAGTTAGACTAACTTTCTGTTATTCTGCTCATTCTAGTCCGCCTTGGATTCATTCGTACACTAGGCCTAGGGTGAGTAGGAGGATGAGTGCGGTAGTTCAGGTCAGGGTAGTGGTGGGGGATTGTAGTTGAGTGGCTCAGGGTAGTGGGAGGAGTAGGGCGATTTCTAGGTCGAATAGGAGGAATAGGATGGCTACTAGGAAGAAGCGGATTGAGAAGGGAAGTCGGGCGGATCCTAATGGGTCGAATCCACATTCATATGGGGACAGTTTTTCCGAGTCCGGAACTGTTTGGGCGAGTCAGAAGTTTAGTATGGTTAGGAGGATGCTTAGGGTTAGTGATAGGGTCAGTATGAATAGGATTATGTTTATTACTCTTCTCTGGGCTTAAACCAGATTCTAAGGATTGGAAGTCGATTGTAATTAATATACTAGAAGAGTAAGATCCTCATCAGTAGATAGAGATGTAGAGGAATAGTCATACAACGTCTACAAAATGTCAGTATCAGGCGGCTGCTTCAAATCCGAAGTGGTGGTTTGATGTGAAGTGGTATTTGATTAGGCGTAGGAGGCATACTAGTAGGAATGTAGAGCCGATAATTACATGTAGGCCGTGGAATCCAGTGGCGACGAAGAACGTTGAGCCGTAGATTCCGTCGGCAATGGAGAAGGGTGCTTCGTAGTACTCTATGGCTTGTAGGGCGGTGAAGTAGAAGCCTAGGAGAACTGTCAGGGATAGGGCTTGGATTGCTTGTTTTCGATTAGCTTCTGTGATGCTGTGGTGGGCTCATGTGACGGTAACTCCTGAGGCTAGGAGGATGGCAGTGTTTAGAAGTGGGACTTCTATGGGGTTAAGGGGTTTAATTCCTACGGGTGGTCACTGGCCTCCCAGTTCTGGTGTGGGGGCTAGGCTTGAGTGGAAGAAAGCTCAGAAAAATCCTAGGAAGAAGAAGGCTTCTGATGTGATGAATAGGGCTATGCCGTATCGTAGCCCTTTTTGTACGGTTGGGGTGTGGTGGCCTTGGAATGTGCTTTCTCGTACAATGTCGCGTCATCATTGGAATATGACGAGGGCGGTTGATAGTAGGCCTAAGATAAGGAGTTGTGGGGAGTTTCAGTGGAATCATATTGTTAGTCCCGAGGTAGTAAGGAAGGCAGCAGCTGCTCCTAGGATAGGTCATGGGCTGGGGTCAACTATGTGGTAAGAATGTGCTTGGTGTGCCATTTAAGGTTAGATGTTTTCTTGGAGATAGAGGCTTAGTAGGAGTACAAAGACGTAGGCTTGGATCATTGCTACTGCTACTTCTAGAATCGTTAGTAGGAAGAGGACTACGAAAGTTAGGAGTGAGACTACTGGTATTGTGGAGAATAGGGTTGTTGTGGCAGTGGAGATAAGTTGGATTAGGAGATGGCCTGCTGTTAGGTTGGCTGTTAGGCGCACACCCAGTGCTAATGGGCGGATGAGAAGGCTTGTTGTTTCGATTAGGATGAGGGCTGGGATTAGTGGAGTGGGTGTGCCTTCTGGCAGGAGATGGCCTAGTGAGACAGATGGTTGGTTTCGCAGTCCTGTTAGGAGTGTGGCCAGTCATAGGGGAAAGGCTAGGGCTAGGTTCATAGATAGTTGGGTGGTTGGGGTGAATGTGTATGGTAGCAGGCCTAGGAGATTAATGAGGAGGAGGAAGATTATGAGGGAAGTCAGAATTAGAGCCCATTTATGTCCTTTTTTGTCTAGGGGTATTATTAGTTGTTTTGTGACTAGGTTGACGAATCACAATTGAAGGGTGGATAGTCGGTTAGTGATTCATCGGTTGTCGAGGGATGGTAGAAGAAGGGCTGGGAATGTTATTGAGATGAGGATTAGCGGGATTCCTAGGAATGACGGGCTTGAGAATTGGTCGAAGAAGTTTAAGTTCATGGTCAGGCTCAGGGAGTAGTGCTTGGGGCGGCGGGCGGCTTGTTAGATGGGGGATTTATTGATACGAAGGTTAAGAGCTTGGGTTGGATAATCAGAGAGAAGGTGAGCCATGAAGTGAGCATGATAAAAAATCATGGGTTGGGGTTTAGTTGAGGCATATCATTAAGGAGGGGGGGGGTCCCTCTTTCTTTAGCTTAAAAGGCTAACGCTGGTCCATAGCTTCTTAATGATTAGGATGTTATTAGAGAGAATCAGCTTTCGAAGTTGGCGAGTGGGGTTGATTCTACAACGATTGGTATGAAGCTGTGGTTAGCTCCGCAGATTTCTGAGCATTGTCCGTAAAACACACCTGGTCGGGAGGCGAGGAAGGAAGTTTGGTTAAGGCGTCCTGGGATTGCGTCGGTTTTTACACCTAGGCTAGGGACAGCTCATGAGTGGAGGACATCATCGGCGGTAACGATGACTCGAATGGTTGAGTTTATGGGGACGATAACACGATGGTCGACTTCTAGTAGGCGGAAGTGGCCTAGAGGTAGGTCTGCTGTTTGAATCATGTAGGAGTCGAATGTTAGGTCTTTGGTGTCAGTGTATTCGTAGGTTCAGTATCATTGGTGGCCAATGGCTTTTAGGGTTAGGTCTGGTTCATTGATTTCATCTATTATGTAGAGAATTCGTAGGGATGGTAGGGCGAGTGTGACTAGAACTAGGGCAGGGAGAATTGTTCAGACTAGTTCGATTACTTGTGCGTTGACTGTGTTTGATGTCAGTTTTTCTGTGAGAGTGTGGGTTAGCAGGTAGAGGACGAGGCTACAGATGGCTAGTGCAATTATTAGGGCGTGGTCGTGGAATCCTATCAGTTCTTCTATAATAGGTGAGGCAGCGTCTTGGAAGTTAAGTTGTGAGTGGTTGGCCATGTTAGGTAGAGATGTGCTGGGTTTTCACCTGCAATTTAGCCTCGACAAGGCTATGTAATAATTTTACTAACATCTCTTTATGAGAAAGAAGCATAAGTGGTTTATGCGGTTGGCTTGAAACCAACATATGGGGGTTCGACTCCTTCCTTTCTTGGACTTGGACGAAAGCAGGTTCTTCGAAGGTGTGGAATGGGGGTGGGCAGCCGTAGATTCATTCGACGTTGGTGCTTGTTAGCTCTGGTTGTAGGACTTTACGTTTTGATGCGAAGGCTTCTCAGATGATGAATACTAGTATGATTACGGCTGTCAGAGAGATGAGTGAGCCCACTGAGGAAATGGTGTTTCACAGTGTGTAGGCGTCTGGGTAGTCTGAGTATCGTCGTGGCATGCCGGCTAGGCCTAAGAAGTGTTGAGGGAAGAAGGTTAGGTTTACACCTACGAACATTACGCCGAAATGTGTTTTAGCTCATGTTGAGTGGAGTGTATATCCGGTGAAAAGAGGGAATCAGTGGGTGAAGCCTGCTAGAATTGCGAATACCGCTCCTATGGATAGTACGTAGTGGAAGTGGGCTACTACGTAGTAAGTGTCGTGTAGGGCGATGTCTAGTGAGGAGTTTGCTAGGACAATTCCTGTTAGTCCTCCAATAGTGAACAGGAAGATAAATCCTAGAGCTCATAGTATTGGGGGGTCTCATTTGATTGTGCCTCCGTGGAGTGTGGCTAGTCAGCTGAACACTTTGATTCCGGTTGGGATAGCAATGATTATAGTGGCAGATGTGAAGTATGCTCGGGTGTCAACGTCTATTCCTACTGTGAATATGTGGTGGGCTCATACGATAAAACCTAGGAATCCGATGGATAGTATGGCCCATACTATTCCCATGTACCCGAATGGTTCTTTTTTGCCTGAGTAGTAGGTTACAACATGGGAGATGATCCCGAATCCTGGGAGGATTAAGATGTAAACTTCTGGGTGGCCGAAGAATCAGAATAGGTGCTGGTACAGTACGGGGTCTCCCCCTCCGGCGGGGTCGAAGAATGTGGTGTTAAGGTTGCGATCTGTTAGGAGTATTGTGATTCCTGCGGCTAGAACTGGAAGAGATAAGAGCAGTAGTACTGCAGTGATTAGCACGGATCAAACAAATAGAGGGGTTTGGTATTGTGATAGGGCAGGGGGTTTTATGTTGGTTGCTGTTGTAATAAAGTTGATCGCCCCTAGGATTGAAGAGATACCGGCTAGATGTAGGGAGAAAATTGCTAGGTCGACTGAGGCCCCGGCGTGGGCTAGGTTGCCTGCTAGTGGGGGGTATACTGTTCAGCCTGTCCCTGCGCCTGCTTCAACTGTGGAAGATGCTAGGAGAAGAAGGAAGGATGGGGGAAGTAGTCAGAAGCTTATGTTGTTCATTCGTGGGAATGCTATGTCTGGGGCTCCGATTATTAGAGGAACTAGTCAGTTCCCGAACCCTCCGATTATGATTGGCATGACTATGAAAAAGATTATTACGAAAGCATGGGCCGTGACGACTACGTTGTAGACTTGATCGTCTCCCAGGAGAGCTCCAGGTTGGCCTAGTTCTGCTCGGATGAGGAGGCTTAGGGCGGTACCTACCATTCCGGCTCATGCGCCGAAAATTAAGTATAGGGTCCCAATGTCTTTATGGTTAGTTGAGAATAATCATCGGTTAATGAATGTCACAGGTAAGATGGCTGAGTGTTTAAGCGTTAGGCTGTAGTCCTTTTTACAGAGGTTCAATTCCTCTTCTTATCGGCTCTGTAGTGAAGTTCATAGTGAGTTGCAAGCTCATTGATGTGCATTAACCCTGCGCCGGGGCCTTAGGCAGAAGCCCGTTGGTTGAGGCATATAGCTGTTAACTATAGTATCGTGGGATCAAAGCCCATCTGCCTAGAAGATTGCAAGGTCCTAGCTTAATTAAAGTACCTGAGTTGCATTTAGGGGATGCAGGGTAATGGCCTGCGGATCTTAACAGAAACTAAGAGGGTTTAACTCTTGTTTAAGGCTTTGAAGGCCTTCGGTTTAAGTAATCCTAAGCTTCTTAGAAAATAGTGAGGATTATAGGAGAGATAGGGAGGAGTGCGATGGACACAGTGATCAGGATGGCGATTGTGATGTTGGTTGGCTTGTTAGTGCGTCATTGTTTCATATGGTTTGTGGTGTGTGGGGGGAGTGTGATAGTTGCGCAATATGCTAGTCGGAGGTAGAAGAATAGGCTTAGTAGGGAGAGTAAAGCGATAAGTGTAGCTGCAGGAGCTATTTCTTGTTTAGTTAGTTCTTGGATGATAAGTCATTTGGGCAGGAATCCTGTCAGGGGAGGGAGTCCTGCCAGGGAAAGCAGAGTTAGAAGTAGTATTGCATTTAAAGATGGGCTTTTAGTTCATGCGGTCATTAGGGTGGATAGTTTTAGTACTTTGATTGTGTTTAGGGTGAGGAAGATGGTTGCGGTTATTATAGCGTATAGATAGAAGTTGAGGATGGTGAGTTTTGGGTTGTAGATGATAATGATTGCTATCCATCCTAGGTGGGAGATGGATGAAAAGGCTAGGATTTTTCGGATTTGTGTTTGGTTGAGGCCCATTCAACCTCCGAGGGCTGTAGAGAGGATGGCTAAGGTGGTTAATAGTGTGGGGTTCAGTGAGGGGGAAGTTATGTAGAGTAATGTGATTGGAGGGAGCTTTATAATGGTAGATAGGAGTAGACCAGTGGTGAGGGGAGAGCCTTGGAGTACCTCCGGAAATCAGAAGTGGAATGGCACTAGTCCTAGTTTTATTGCGATTGCTGAGGTAAGAATCAGGCAGGATGTTGGATGGGTAAGTTGAGTGATGTCTCATTGTCCGGTGTGTCATGCATTGGTCATGCTGGAGAATAAGACTAGGGCGGAGGCAGCTGCTTGGGTTAGGAAGTATTTAGTAGCAGCTTCAATAGCTCGTGGGTGGTGGGATTTGGAAATTAGTGGGAGGATGGCAAGTGTGTTAATTTCGAGGCCGGTCCAGGCTATAACCCAGTGGTTGCTTGAGATGGTGATAGTTGTCCCTAAAAGTAGGCTAGTGGTGAAAATCAGGCTTGCTCGGGGGTTCATTAGCAGGGGAAGGAGTTGAACCATCATTTTCGGGGTATGGGCCCGATAGCTTATTTAGCTGACCCTACTAGAAAGTAATATAAAGGGAGTATGGAGGATTTTGATTTCTCTAGTGCGGGTTCGATTCCTGCTTTTCTAACTACAAGGAAATGAGAGGACTGGTATACCTCCATGTTCACTTTATCATAGTGACCCTTAGTGTTCAGGCACATTTCCAACAAGGCCTTAGGTAAGGAGGTAGGCCCGCGTAGCAAATTGGTATGCTGGTGTGTCACAGACATAGGGCTAGTGTGAGTGGTAAGAAGTTTTTTCACAGTAAGTGCATTAGTTGGTCGTATCGGAATCGCGGATAGGAGGCACGAATTCATAGGAATCCTGCTGATAAAAGCAGGACCTTTGTGGCTAGGATGACGGGAAATAGCTCTTGAGGTGGGTTAAAAAAGCTTGGGTTGAAGAATAGGATTGTGGTTAGTGTGTTTATTAGCATAATGTTGGCGTATTCGGCTAGAAAGAAGAGTGCGAAAGGACCTGCTGCATATTCTACGTTGAATCCGGATACCAGCTCAGATTCTCCTTCTGTCAGATCGAAAGGGGCTCGGTTGGTTTCAGCTAATGTGGAGACGTATCATATTATAGCAAGGGGTCAGCAAGAGAAGATAAGGTATAAGGGTTCTTGAGTGACTGCGAGGGTGCTTAGAGTATAGTTACCGCTAAGGAGGACAACGGAGAGAAGAATGATAGCTAGGGTTACTTCGTAGGAGATTGTTTGGGCTACTGCTCGTAGTGCCCCAATTAGGGCGTATTTGGAATTGGAGGCCCAGCCTGATCATAGAATGGAATATACTATTAGGCTTGATATGGCTAGTAGAAAAAGAAGTCCCAGATTGAGATCTGCTAGAGAGAATGGGAGGGGTAATGGGGTTCAAATTGAGATGGCCAGGAGAAGAGCTAGGACCGGAGTCGCAATGAATAAGACTGGGGAGGATGTTGAAGGCCGGATAGGCTCTTTGATGAACAGTTTGACACCGTCTGCTAGGGGTTGGAGGAGCCCGAAGGGGCCGACGATGTTTGGGCCTTTTCGGCCTTGCATGTAACTCAGGATTTTACGTTCTACTAGTGTGAGAAAAGCTACTGCAATTAGGATTGGTAGGGCATAGGAGAGGGCTATGATAAGGTTAATTAGGATGGGGTAGTTGGTCATGGGGTAGGTTAAGCTAGGGAGAGGATTTGAACCTCTGAATTAAAGGACTTAAGCCTTTTGCATTTTCCGAGCTCTGCCACGCTAGCTAATCCTTTTCTTGGACGTGGGGTGGTGTGATAGCCTTTTGTAATTAAGTTGGTTTCATTACTTAAGGCGAAGGCTTGCTTGTGGTATTGGCCTCACTTTTCCTATCCTTTCGTACTGGGAAGAGTTTATCATAGATAGAAACCGACCTGGATTACTCCGGTCTGAACTCAGATCACGTAGGACTGTTAATCGTTGAACAAACGAACCCTTAGTAGCGGCTGCACCACTAGGATGTCCTGATCCAACATCGAGGTCGTAAACCTCCCCGTCGATACGGACTCTCGGGGGAGATTGCGCTGTTATCCCTGGGGTAGCTTGGTCCATTGATCAATTGTATTGGGTCTGGATGCTATTAGCACGTTGAGAGGTTGCTCTCAGTCTAGAGGTATGGTCTAATTTTTGGAGGTTTTGTTTTGCTCCAAGGTCGCCCCAACCGAAAAACGCGGACCAGAGTCTTATGTGTCAGTGAACCCGGTGGGTGAGTATGTGTTTTAAGGTGGTCGCTGGTTTTAAAGTTCCACAGGGTCTTCTCGTCTTATGGGTTTATCCCTGCTTTTGTACAGGGAGATCAATTTCACCGATTGCCTGTAAGAGACAGTTAAGACCTCGTTTAGCCATTCATACTAGTCTCGATTTATGGGACAATTGATTGCGCTACCTTTGCACGGTTAGGATACCGCGGCCGTTGAACGTAAGTCACCGGGCAGGCATCACCTTCAATACTTGTTTTGGGTTTGCTGAAGGCTATGTTTTTGGTAAACAGTCGGGCCTTGACGGTTTGCCTAGTTCCTTTTACAGGTTTTAATCTTTCTTAATGGACGCTCCTCTGTCGGGTTAACAATACATTTAATACTATGCTTGTTTGATTTGTCGTATATTGGGGGTTTGTTAATAATGTACGGATGTAAGCTTGCGTCGTAGAGGGAGGACCCTGGTTACTCATTCTAGCATTAATTCTCCTATCTGAATATAGGTTGGCCTGTTAATGAGGAGGGAGTCATGAAGTTCTTATATTTTTGTGGTTTAGAGCTTTAACGCACTCTTTGTTGATGGCTGCTTGAGGGCCCACAATTCAGTTAAGGGGTCGATATTTATCCGCTCGTGGAGGTTGTATTCTTTTTTAAAGGAGCTGTACCTCCTTTAAATAGCCCTTAATTCGCTTCATTAGGGTTCGTAAGTTTTCCTTGGAGAAGAATTAAGAGTGAACTTAGATTCGTTTCACAGGCAACCAGCTATCACCCAGCTCGATTGGCTTTTCACCTCTACTAACAAGTCATCCCACTCTTTTGCCACAGAGACGGGTTCGCTCAATATAGCTGCTCGTAAGTAGCTCGCTTGGGTTTCGGGGTGGCAAACTTAAATTCATTTTGCTTGGTTTTTCTTGCTAGACCATGATGCAAAAGGTACAAGGGTTGATCTTTGCTGTTTATAGCTTAATTTTCATTGCTATTTCATCTTTCCCTTACGGTACGTAGTCTCTATCGCTCCAATGGTGTCTTTTCTATCGCCTATACTGGGACTAGTAAATGCTTTAGTTAGGTTTGGGGTAATAGCTTTGTTATTCCAGGTCATGTCGATTGGGCTAGAGTTTGGCATCAAGACGATCTGGGGTTAGCAGACATTTTTCAGGTGTAAGCTGAATGCTTTTGTTTAAGCTACGTCTTGGTGGTCTAAGTGCACCTTCCGGTACACTTACCTTGTTACGACTTACCTCATCTCCGGCTGGATGGCTTATTAGTTTATGGGAGGGGGGACGCCTGCGAGGAGGGTGACGGGCGGTATGTACGTGTCCCAGGGCCGGCTTAAAGAGGGCTCGATTGTCCCACTTTACTGCTAAATCCGCCTTCTAGGGGTTGTTTCATACCCCTTTGCCGTTATGTTCTATTTTAGAAAATGTAGCCCATTGCTTCCATTCCATAGGCTATACCTTGACCTGTCTTATTAGCGTGGTGGGGCTATTGCGCTCACTGTTGGGCTTTCAGTGTAGGTGGGCTGGCGACGGCGGTATGTAGGCTGTTTTGGCAAGGAATGGTCAGGTATATCGTGGATCATCGATTGTAGAACAGGCTCCTCTAGGTGGGTTTGGGGCACCGCCAGGTCCTTAGAGTTTTAAGCGTTAGTGCTCGTAGTTCTCGGGCGGATGCTTTAGTAGGTGTAAGCATCAAGATTTAGGGCCAGGCATAGTGGGGTATCTAATCCCAGTTTGGGCCCTGGCTTTCGTGGAGTTCAATTAATCGTTGTTCTAAGATCTTCTTTGATGTGGAGGTCTTATTGACATCTTGGGCTTGCGACAGCTTAGATGTTTTTTAGTCTTAGCTACTTGGATAACATGCGACCACCCTTTACGCCGTTATAAAGTTAATTTGGGTCTCCTGTATGACCGCGGTGGCTGGCACAGGATTTACCAACCCTAGATTTGCTATGGCTAAGTCAAGTTTGCACTCATTGCTTAATATTAACTACTGCTGATTACCCGTGGGGGTGTGGCAATTGCAAGGCGTTTTGGGCTACGGTTGTGGTGAGCCTGATACCCGCTCCTATCTACCTGATTAAGGTGTCCAGGGCATCTACACCGGAACGCGGATACTTGCATGTATATACCTAGCAAAAACTAACAGTAAGGTTAGGACCAAGTCTTTTGTCCTTGGGTGTGTGTGGCAGCCATCTTGACATCTTCAGTGTCATGCTTTTTATAAGCTACAAGGAC